TAGATAGATTAGATAAATGATCTAGCAATGGTGGCATTTCAATTTTGTTTACCGAATCACATGAAATTTTACCCAACTCCATATCTGGAATGTATGAAATACGTATGAACGGAGGAAGAAAGATAATTTTCTACTTAAATTGAATTGGAATTTATTGGAATTTTCAACAGATACAAATGGAAAGAAATTGATAAAACATCCCTAGAAACGGACTTCTGCTACTTAGACTTATTAATTAAGTTTATAGGATTTTGTATAGAATATAAAAACAAAAATGATTCCATTTCTACCATTATTATGATAATACATATTCCAACCTGCTTGAATACCAGAAAAATAAATGGATTGGACATTTGATCTTTTCGCTGAGATAAAGGCATAAAAATCAGAAAGAGAATATATAGAATTAGAATCGGTTTTTTAGCATTTAACCCCCTTTTATGTTATGGATTTCGTTGTTCAAAAAATGATTCGCAGAGAAGAGAGAGATTTTGTTTACGGATTTTTGAGTAGAATACGATTGTGAAGTGTATAAGAAAAGAAGGTTTGTATGGCTTAAACACGTGTGGAGATATCTATAATATCCGTCTTTCTTCTCTTTTCTTGTTTTATTGTCGTTCTATGTTCTATTCGGGGCAACACAGGTTGTGCTCTACGAAAACAGAATTTAAATTTTCTATTCAATTCAAAATTCAAATTGAAGTATGATACTTTTCTTATATCTGATAATTCTATATCGGAAACATATATAAATAATATATATCCGTCTAACAATTTCTCTTGGGGGGTTTACATATACTCATAATTGTTGTTATAATTATTATTAATAATTATAATTTATAATTGAGAAGGATTTTTTGATTGAAAAAATCCATACTGATTAGTTATATATCAAGTTGTATTTTCTTATGTCATTAGGAAAACAAAAATTGGAGATTCAAATACAAGAATTGTTCATGCATTCTAAGTCAATAGTTAATGGTTCCTATTTTCATAAAGTTGAATTTTGGATTTTGCGACTGAAAATCCACATTTGATTTTTCAATAGATTTCAATAGAAAGGTAAGAGAAAGTTTTGAACATTATGAATTTTGAGATAGACTCAATCGAAATTGAAAGGATGAATCAAACCCAATCAAAAGGGAAGAAGGATTAGGATTTCTTTGACTTTTAGGAAAAATTAAGGAAAACAGAACTCAAGGTGCAAGTACGATAAAAAAGCAGTTCGGTAATCCGGGAAAGTTTTCATCTATTTTGTATTTGTAGCATTTTGGCGACATGGCCGAGTGGTAAGGCAGAGGACTGCAAATCCTTTTTTCCCCAGTTCAAATCCGGGTGTCGCCTGATCAACAAAAAACTATAAATCTCTTCTTTTCTTCTGTTGATATAACCCGCCGAACGATTCCCCAGCAGAAGCAGAGAAGGCAGACTGTTGATACTTGTTTGATTCTAAACATCTGGTCTGGGGGTTTTTCTAAAAAATTTTAAATATCCTTGCATTGCATATCATTGCATATTTAGGCTTAGGCTAGGCTTCAAGGAAATATTCGAATGCTAGAGGGGCTATCAAGACTTCGCAATTACCTTCTACTACAAATAAAAATTTTATATTATTAATCCATTGTATAATGACTGGACCTTGGGTTAGATTGGAGAGCCCGATAGGAAATATAAATAGTTGTGGAAGGGGGCGGAAGATACTTTATTATATACGAGGAACTCACGAAAATCTCTGAGTGCTCAAGCATCCAATCAATTGAAATGAGGGTCAACAAAAAAAGAATAGGACCTATTATTCCTACATGTTCCATTAGTAACATTCCTTACTGCGGATTTTGCTTGTGTTTAATCTTTCCCGATTAGAAATCATATAGGAATTTCTTATAAAATGAGCGAATTTATCGGATTGGTTTATTAATAGTCTTCGTTCTTTTTGACTCTGCGCCATTGATTCCACTATTATTAGTGAGGAATAATGGAACAATTCCTTTATATTTATAGAGATAGGGGACATAATTCATATGGATATAGTAAGTCTTGCTTGGGCTGCTTTAATGGTAGTCTTTACTTTTTCCCTTTCACTCGTAGTGTGGGGAAGGAGTGGACTCTAGGGGTCCTACTAATTGAGTTAAGGAAGCAAACTGTATCAATATCAATTGCTTTCTAGATCGTTCTGCAACACGTTTGGAACAAAATAAAAATATCTTCATTTTGAAATTCCATTGGACTCGACTGGAGTAATGTATTATAGGAATCATCCTCCTTCAATCAAAGAGCTATTTCAACGATTCCCATGTTTGTAGTTCGAAAGGAAGAGGATCCCAGGAAATTTATTCGAACCTAATTCTTCCTAAATTTTCTAGTCCAATCAACGGCCTCTTATTAGGTGATACTGAGGAGGGCCGGACCCTTTTTTTATTTGTTTCTTTCTTTACTGTTCAAAGAAGAAGTTTTTTGTTAAGTGTATACGCACTTTGTATGAGAAAGAAGGGATATAAACATAATGGTTGTCTAACGAGATACTATGCAGAATAAGGTTGTCAGGTGGGTCACATATTGCGCATTTACCGCTTTCGAATTTTTAAAATTGGATTTATACTTTATCGACTTATTTCATATCATGGTTCAGGCGTTAAAAATCAGTGAGGTTTACTCTTCCTTTTCGATGCCCGTGGAACTACTGTCAATGGTTTACTCAATTACTTATTGGGAATGTTAAAAAAAAAGATTACTACGTGATTTTTTGAATATGCCTATATCTATCGCTTTTCCTTCATTGATTTGATTCTTTCAATAGATACCGAGATTCATATTGGAAATAAAAAATATAGTAATTCAAACTATAAGACATAAGAGTAATTCAGATTGATCAGAACAAATAGATATAGCAAATAAATGGAATTGGATGCTATGTCACTCCCATATATGGAATTGATATTCACATATATCAAGATAATATTGTGGATTGATCTATAGATCCATATCAAATGCAGCCTCTATCTTTATTTTAGTCCAGGGAGCAGCTACAATCTAACTAATAAATAGTATGGTAGAAAGAAATAGATGAATCTTTCTACCATACTATCTATCTATTAGAATACTGCCGATTCTAGTCCACTCATTTCATTTAAGACATGAAATTGGAATCTTTTTCATTTTATTTCGGCAATTTTGGCTAAGAACTCAGAAGTCAAGTTTCATTCAAATTAGTTAATAATTAATCGTTTTGACTGACTGTTTTTACGTAAATGATAAGTAGAAAAGCGGTAGGAACTAGAATAAATAGTGCAGTAGCAATAAATGCAAGAATATTTACTTCCATAATCTCATCGGTTTTTTACTTCGCAATAACTCGGGATTTAATCCCATAGAGATGATAAATCTTTGGCCTGTAAATTCAATGAATGAATATTACCTCTCGATGATCTTGAATCGGATCAATATCATGAATAACAATATCTGAACTATCAAATCAATTCGTCGTCGAGAATTGAATAGTATAACATAGGAAGTTCTTTTATCCATACCGCCCCAAACTTGGATTCCTGACCCAATCCAACCAAAATTCCTTTATTTATCATTTTTTATCATCTGTTCTTTTTTTCTCTCTAATCTATCTAGTTCCTTCTTGTACAATCATCTGATGAAGTCTCATCAAACAGCTCTTCCACTTCCAGTGGTCACATAGTTACAAACCCAAACAAACAATAAAAGCTAAATGGAAAAAGAAAGGAGTTTAGAACGAAACTATTTTTGACTTGGAAGACAAAGAAGTGTGATAAAGATGCGACCGTATAAAATGAATATTCATCAAATTTACTATTTTTCAATTTGTTCTTTCGTCGATGGGGCCTTAAAACAAAATGAAAAATCGGAAAAATGATTCATTCCCCTTTCTAAGAGGAGTAGGATCTTTGGTTGATCTGTCCTTCCCCCTCCTTTCTTCGTAGATTATTAGCCCCGGGACACCTATACCAAAAGCTCAGTGTGCAATTTGCATGAAATCTATTTTTCAACTTCAAACTAGTAAGTGAGGTTCCATAAATCCGTATCCAGAAAAATAAATTGTTTTTTTTTTTTGTTTTTTCTGGAAAGTATTTTCTTATATTCAATTTTGTATTGGACAAGAAAAGAATTCCCTTTGTGTATGCGCGCCTCAAAAAGGTATAGTACCCGATTCCATTACATGCATCGGGGTCAATCGAAAAAGCCAGCATTTCTTGGAATACTGACTATAATGCTACCAATAATTGTACTAATCCAACCGCATATTACCCAAAGGAAAGAAAAAAGAAATAAGGATTTCCCCTTTGCTTTGACAATGAAATTCTGCCCCCCGTCCCCTTCATAAAAAGGGAGAGATTTATATTGGATCCGTCGGGACTGACGGGGCTCGAACCCGCAGCTTCCGCCTTGACAGGGCGGTGCTCTGACCAATTGAACTACAATCCCAGGGAAATACGGGATCTAGCAGAAAATTTGATTCTTTTTTATCTCCGGATCGGGTATTTCTGAAGTACAAAGGAAAGGGGTTATATCATCTCATGGTGGATTGTCGAATTATTGGGCCGAGCTGGATTTGAACCAGCGTAGACATATTGCCAACGAATTTACAGTCCGTCCCCATTAACCGCTCGGGCATCGACCCAGGAAGAATCAATTTTAGACTTATTGGTAATCCAAGATCAACTTCCTTTCGTAGTACCCTACCCCCAGGGGAATTCGAATCCCCGCTGCCTCCTTGAAAGAGAGATGTCCTAAACCACTAGACGATGGGGGCCCGCTTGACCAACGGCCATCATACTATGATCATAGTATGATCAGTTTTTTGAAATTGTCAATATAATCGAATGATTCTATCCGAGGGATCTTTCCCCCTTTCAGAATTGCATAGAATTTTTTTTTATTCTGATGAATTATTCATTCTAATCGCCATTAGAAATCTAAAATCTAGTAGTAGTATTTTTTTTATTTTTGAATTATTTCAATTGAATTTATTT